CCCATCTAATGGAAAAATAAAATTCAATGAGGACTTGGTTCATCCGACACGTACACGTCATGGGCATCCCGCCTTTCTATGTTCTATAGACTTGTATGTAACTATTGAGAGTGAAGATATTCTACATAATGTGAATATTCCACCCAAAAGTTTGCTTTTAGTTCAAAACGATCAATATGTAGAATCAGAACAAGTAATTGCTGAGATTCGCGCAGGAATATCCACTTTGAATTTTAAAGAGAAGGTTCGAAAACATATTTATTCTGATTCAGACGGAGAAATGCACTGGAGTACCGATGTCTATCATGCACCCGAATTTACATATGGTAATGTTCATCTATTACCAAAAACAAGTCATTTATGGATATTATTAGGAGGGCCGTGCAGGTCCAGTCTAGTCTACCTTTCGATCCACAAGGATCAGGATCAAATGAATGCGCATTCTCTTTCTGGCAAGCGAAGATATACTTCTAACCTCTCAGTAACCAATGATCAGGCGAGGCAGAAATTGTTTAGTTCGGATTTTTATGGTCAAAAAGAAGATAGGATTCCTGATTATTCAGACCTTAATCGAATCATATGTACTGGTCAGTATAATCTCGTATATTCGCCTATTCTTCACGGGAATTCTGATTTATTGTCAAAAAGGCGAAGAAATAAATTCATCATTCCACTACACTCGATTCAAGAACTCGAGAATGAACTAATGCCCTGTTCAGGTATCTCGATTGAAATCCCCGTAAATGGTATTTTCCGTCGAAATAGTATTCTTGCTTATTTCGATGATCCTCGATACAGAAGAAAGAGTTCGGGCATTATTAAATATGGGACTATAGAAACGCATTCAGTCATCAAAAAAGAGGATTTGATTGAGTATCGAGGAGTCAAGGAATTTAGGCCAAAATACCAAATGAAAGTAGATCGATTTTTTTTCATTCCTGAAGAGGTGCATATCTTGCCCGGATCTTCTTCCATAATGGTACGGAACAATAGTATCGTTGGGGTCGATACACAAATCACCTTAAATCTAAGAAGCCGAGTCGGTGGGTTGGTCCGGGTGGAGAGAAAAAAAAAACGAATTGAACTGAAAATCTTTTCTGGAGATATCCATTTTCCTGGAGAGACGGATAAGATATCCAGACATACCGGCGTTTTGATACCACCAGGAACAGGAAAAAGAAATTCCAAGGAATACAAAAAAGTTAAAAATTGGATCTATGTCCAACGAATTACACCTAGTAAGAAAAGATTTTTTGTTTTAGTTCGACCTGTCGTCACATATGAAATAACGGACGGTATAAATTTAGGAACCCTTTTTCCACCGGATCCATTGCAGGAAAGGGATAATGTGCAACTTCGAATTGTCAATTATATCCTTTATGGAAATGGCAAACCGATTCGAGGAATTTCTGACACAAGTATTCAATTAGTTCGGACTTGTTTAGTATTGAATTGGAACCAAGACAAAAAAAGTTCTTCTTGCGAAGAAGCCCGTGCTTCTTTTGTTGAAATAAGGACAAATGGTTTGATTCGACATTTCCTAAGAATCAACTTAGTGAAATCCCCTATTTCGTATATCGGAAAAAGGAATGATCCGTCGGGGTCAGGATTGCTCTCTGATAATGGATCAGATTGTACCAATATCAACCCCTTTTCTGCCATTTATTCCTATTCCAAGGCAAAAATTCAACAATCTCTTAACCAACCTCAAGGAACTATTCATACGTTGTTGAATAGAAATAAGGAATGTCAGTCGTTGATAATTTTGTCAGCAGCCAATTGTTCTCGAATGGAGCCATTCAAAGATGTAAAATATCACAGTGTGATAAAAGAATCAATTAAAAAAGATCCCCTAATTCCAATTAGGAATTCATTGGGCCCTTTAGGAACATGCCTTCCAATTGAGAATTTTTATTCATCTTACCATTTAATAACTCATAATCAGATCTTAGTAACTAAATATTTGCAACTTGACAATTTAAAACAGACTTTTCAAGTGATTAAATTAAAATATTATTTAATGGATGAAAATGGAAAAATTTTTAATCCCGATCCATGCCGTAACATTATTTTAAATCCATTCAATTTGAATTGGTCTTTTCTCCATCACAATTATTGTGCAGAGACATCTAAAATAATTAGTCTTGGACAGTTTATTTGTGAAAATGTATGTATAGCCAAAAATGGACCGCCCCTCAAATCGGGTCAAGTTATACTTGTTCAAGTTGACTCGATAGTGATACGATCAGCTAAGCCTTATTTGGCCACCCCCGGAGCAACTGTTCATGGCCATTATGGGGAAACCCTTTACGAAGGAGATACATTAGTTACATTTATATATGAAAAATCGAGATCTGGTGATATAACACAGGGTCTTCCAAAAGTAGAACAGGTCTTAGAAGTGCGTTCGATTGATTCAATATCCCTGAATCTAGAAAAGAGGGTTGAGAGTTGGAACAAATGTATACCAAGAATTCTTGGAATTCCTTGGGGATTCTTG